GGCCCGCCCCTCCTAGAACAGTCATGTTTGACTGGGCTTACACACATTCGCTCACTTACGCTGTCCCCCCTCAGCTCACCCTAGCCCCGGGCCTTTTGCTCTTTTAACGTAAGCTCCAAGGCTTCACACCAAGTCTTCACTGACATAATATGCATGCTTAAGTAGGGTCAGGCGGAACCTTTGTTGCCTGATGGGAACTTCCCCCATATTGCTATCAATGTCTTCATGTCGCACGACCTCTTAACATTACACCACTGAATCCCCAATCCTTTGCTTGTTGTGCAGTGACAGTACCAATATCCACTAATCGTTGTTTCCAGATACGGTTGCCGGTTGACATCTCTTCTAATTCGTCGATACGAGAAGCAAATTGTTGTGTGGAGGAATCAATATCTCGACATAAGCCAAGAGGCAGATCTTGTGCCACTCCACCTGGTCGTATGAAACTGGCATGCATCCTGGCTCCCGAGACTCTTTCATAGAATTCCAACAATTTCTCCCGCTCCTCAAAAGCCCACAGGAACGGAGTTGATGCTCCCACATCCATAGCATGAGTAGTTAAAGCAAGTGAATGATTTGAAATTCGAGTTATTTCACGGAATAACACTCGTATATATTGAGCTCGTAATGGTACCTCGCAATTCAAAAGTTTCTCTACGGCTGAAGAATGAGCGTGTTCTTGGGCCATCGTAGAAACATAGATAGGGTCGACGACGGAACGAACAACGAAACTTTACGACAGCTTTTTCGTACACGTTCACTTGCATCACATACACAAGTGCTCTCTGAACCGTGCAATAAGGTCACCCATAACACGGCTCTCCCACTTGAGTTACCTTAGCCCCAGGCCATGCTATTTAATGATATTGGAAAAATGGCATCGTAAGGTAAGAACTAGTATTGAAAGCGGGTCGCCTTTCGAAGCGTTCGCCGGTAACCAAAGCGTATCGTTCCCGCAACCACTTTGGTACTTTGCTTATAGCTTTTGTAGGTTATGCAATAGAAGGGCTCTTGAGAGCGCCTGCTTTCAGAAATGAATGGATCAGAAGGGGGCTGGGTTCTATTTCCGGGCCGGGCGGGAGGTGAAGGCCATAAGAGAAGATTGCCCTCCCGGTAAGGAAGAGAGGAAAAAGGTGCTGTCATCTATCTCGACCAGTTTCCCGAGGCGTTGGAAATCCAGACCGGCTCAGAGAATCACTGGCGCTAGCGCGACCTTCGTTTCGCCAACAAAGAAGTAATCCTTGACGATTTCCCATTCCTTACCTGCCGAGCCGCCTCTCTTCGCCATTCGAAGTACTACCTCCGCCTTCCCTTTCTATAACATACCCAGGCGCCGTCCTTTCCTATCAGTAAGAAAAAATCAATACCAATCAAATCAAAGCCCTATCCTTGTAAAGCTTCGTCTGTTATTTTTCCGGCCCAGGGGAGTTTACTCGACCCATTCCCCAGTCTCCCGCACTGCTCAAGTAAGTGTGCGAGCGACTCCGTATGAGGACCTCCTTCCCTTCTGCCCACTCTCCGTTCACACGGTTCTCAAAGCAGAGGAGGAAGGGTGGGCAGAAGGTACCACGAGCCCTCTGTCCCACACATCTATCCAGAAGCAAGTGTAGTTCACCGGTTCCACCGAATGCTCCTATCTCTCGGCAAAGATCGTGTGAGTGTGCAGTTATGCTTCGGATGCTTCGCCATAGAATAGATCGACCCAGTTCCCCTTCTTTTCCGGTGCACTCGCTTTATATCTCCGACACACAAGGAAGGACGCGGTGGGAAGGAAGCAGCCCTAGCCTCTGTCCGGCCGATCATTCCGTTCCGCTGGCATCTTGCATTCACGCCTCCGTTTGACTGCCGCTCGGGGATGTAGTTGTAGATACGTTAGTCTTAGTGGGTCGTTGGCTCCACCTGTTATCTCCTTCTACGACATGCTGTTGTCGTCGCCATATTCCATATGTCACTTAGTCATCTCTGCCTCGCTGCAGGTCAGCACCTCCGAAAGAAACGGAGGACTTCATTCAGTGACTCCGCGATCGCCCTCTAAACGATCAGAATAAGGTAAAGCTTGAAGATAAGTTTTGTACTCTATTAATTTCTCAGTCCCTCTAGTCGGGTGGGCGCCGGCCGGTCTTTCGACCAGATCCCCCTAAAAACCGTACGTGCGGGTCTCCCCGCATGCGGCTCACGCCATTCGAGGTGGCCCAGCCCAGCATTCATTCGAAAATCCGGTAGTGAAATTGAGACTGCTCGACCTCGGAAGCTAATTCGCGTGTAGGCAGCGCTGTCTGTCGTACCGTTGACTCTATCTATTCATTGAATTGGCTTGCTTTCAACCATTTTTTATATAGGCTCGCTCCCTCTTTTTCCAAGAATTCATGCATTTCCCTTTACTCCATAGGGCCTTCTTTCTCGTTGAGGGGTAAAAGCCTTCCATTTCCGTCAAATGACCCGGCCTCCCCTGGCTATTCCACCGTCCGGGCTCCCTTTCCTCCCTATGCTATGCTCTCCCGGCGCAGGCCTACCACGCTTCGCGCCTGCGGCCTTTTCGCCAGACGGTCTTTGCCAGTAGTGCCATCCTCCCCGCTAGCTGTATGGGCGGATTGTCCCTCGCTGCTGCGTTTTGTTAGGATATGGATTACAGGAACAAATGTAGTTGAATGGGACAGCAGGCGGGTTACACGTTCCACTGTGCCGAGATGTGAGGTGCAGGTGGTGATGATCACCCCGGGGTATGCGCTAGCGCCCTTGACAGGCACTCCAGGACCCGCCAACGCTCATGAAAACCCGGGTCGGTCCTCCATTCATCCGACCGGAGGTGTGGATAACGAGGCCACCTTCACAACCTTCTCCCTTCTGTCCCTATGTTGTAGTAAGGTAGGGCGGTTCCCTTGAGTTGCTCAACCGCCACTTAGCCCGGTGCTCATGACGCGCTACGGAACCTTCACCGTGCCGGGGGACCAAGCAGGGCATAGCTAGCGGCATAGGAGCCGACTCGGCGTCAGCGGCTTCGTGCCGCACTGGAGTAATCCAATATGTGGTTCCGCACGTTCCACCACTTCTCCGTTCATTTCCAATACTGATCGTGAAACACCATGAGCAGCAGGATGTTGAGGTCCGAAATTCGAAGTGAAATTTTTGATTTGCCTGTTCCTAGTCGTCATGGGAAAGAAAGGCAGAAATAAGAAAGAGATTCTTCCCTGAGAGCTTGTCCAGTACTACCAGTACCTGAAATGCATCTCCTTCGACGAGCCCTTTCCTTTGTGGGGTGTGCAACGTCCTTCCCCTTTTCTGGGTCCTCAAACCAGACTAACTATACTATAGTTAGGGTCTCCATCTTTTGACTTCTTCTAAGATGCGACCCCAGGTATGACTGTTCAAGTTCTCTAGGCTATGTTTTCACCTCGTTAGATAGCGGAGTTGTTCCCCTTCGGCTAACTCTTCGGCGTGACTGGCCACATAGTCTGCGGCGTCTTCCACCGCATCGCATTTGTCGGGGTGGAATCCCCTCTCCTGAGCGATTTCCTTCGCTCGTTGGCGGATCTCTTTGATGCGTGTGTCACGCCTGTCGTTGTGTCTTTCGACAGCTTTATACTCCTTGGAGGCCCGAAGCTCCCGTTCCCTTCGACTTTCTTCCTCCTCCGAGGATGGTTCAAGGGGCGCGGGTTCCGGATCTGTTTGAGGCGGCAAATTGAGATCAAATTGCGGCCGCTTCGATGAGCTAGTACCACCACTCCCATTTCCTCCGAAGGAAAGAGGAACTCCATCCATGGTTGAAAGTCAAAAATCGATCCATTCCACAAATAGAAACCATAGGGGGCACCAAGTCAAGGCCTTGGGGACTGGGCCTTGACTTATCAACAATACGGTGAAAGTAATCAGAAATCTCAAAAAGCAAAAACATATAGCTGAAAAAATCTTTTTCATGTTCTCTTCTCTTTCTTCAATTTCACTTCAAGGCTGGTTCTGAACGCTGCGTAACATCATCTTAAACCACCTTCACGGCACACTTTCTATATCTTTTTTCCTTATCGACTACATGTACATTGACGCATCGAAACTTTCTTTCGAAAGTGAGATCACCACTGGCTTGAAGAAGGAGTGAAAGATCACTCCTAAATGCAACCGTTCTATTATATACGATAGCACTTCGCCATGGATGATACGATAACCTTTCTTGCTCGTTTCTTGATTGAAATTCATTTTTCTTACTTTTTTCTTTTCGAAGTGAAGTAGAAGCACCCATTTTTATTGGTTGAATAAGAGGTGAATCATCCTATTGGTATCTCCGAAATGTTTTGCGCTCACACTCCTTATGGTGAACAGGGCTATTGATTGGATTTAGAAAAGAGAGTAGGTCCCCGCAAGAAATGGGATAATCGATCTTTCTATCTTACGCAAGTTCTGCTTTTTCTTTATTCGTTCTGAGGCTTGCTTCTCTTATTTAAGACATTTTTTGAAAAGGTTAGCTGAATAGCCTGTAGCAGAGTTGATTTATGGTATCCCCTTCCCTCTATGCTAACTTAACTCCCCGGGGAGAAGAAAGATATGACTGAGAGCCAAAGCTTCATGCTGACTTGCCAAGCAGCCAATTCCGTCTTCATCCATAAAAAATAAGTAAAAAGACGACGCGGGGCATTCGGCTTAGCTTATATGATGAAAAGTACCAAACCATCTTCGACGCAAGAGATGAAGCGAAGCGGTAGAAGAAGGAAAGACCAGCCACCTTCGGTAGTCATAATCCTCATAACAAAAAGAATGGCCATAATTTCCGTATCCTGGTCGAAGCGTTCGCCGCTGCTATCCTTTCTCTACCATTCACAATTAAGCTAGATGGCGAGCTTTTCTGCTCGGATTCCACTTTTTCTAGGGTGCAATTGCCCACTCATTTTTAAAAGTGGATCCTTATTGTTGGTAACACAACATGAAAAAGTTCACCGGCTCCTTCATTTTCGTTTGCGGTTGGGTATTGGGTGGTATATTAGAAAACCCTTCCTAATCTATCCTAGAACAATTAGTAGGTTTTGGTGCGAAAATGAGGAAAATTACGCACTACTTCTAACGGATGGGAAATCTTATCTTTAAGTTAGTTTCGCACTTCAGTGCTTATAGCTTATATAATCCTGAAATAGCTGTTCGCCTTTACTAGGAGTTCAAGAAACCCAACTCACGGCCCCAACCTTGGAAGCTTGTTCACCTCCAGGATGCGATGAGTCGACATCGATGTGGTCTCTTATAAAGTATTAGCCTTTTTTTTTTCCCCGGGGTCACTTTGATCCGTTTAGCGACGGCCCTACCACCAGGTAACCGCTTTCGCCGGATCACTAAGTCCTACTTTCGTATCTGCTCGACTTGTTTGTCTCGCAGTTAAGCATCCTTTTACCTTTACGCTTACTACCTATTTAGGATACCTTATTAAAACCTTAGGAGGCGACCGCCCCAGTAAAACTACCCACTAAACACTGTCTTGGTCTCCCACCTAAAAAACAAAATCCAATATCAAGTTGCAGTAAAGCTCCACGGGTTCCGGGTAACCGGTACTAAGATTACACCGAGTCTATAGTGGAATCGTTACGCCTTTCATGCGGGTCAGAACTTACCTGACAAGGAATTTCGCTACCTTTGGATCGTTCTAGTTACGGCCGCCGTTCACTCGGGCTTCAATTCAGAACGTAACTCCAAATTTTTTCTTTTTAGTGAATCCCTCCTCTTAACCTTGGAGCACTGGGGCAGGCGTCGCCCCCTCCTATAGCTTGCGCCTTAGCATAGAGCTGTGTTTTTGAGAAACAGTCGTTCGTGCCTCTTCACTGCGACCTAGGTTGCCCTAGGCACCCATTCTTGCGAACTTACGGGGCTAATTTGCCGAGTTCCTGAACTATAGTTTGCTCGCGGGCCTGAGGATCTTCTCATTTACTACGTATGTTCGTTCGCGGTACGGGTACCCTAAATATATCCTTATAAGTTTTTCTTGGAAGCAAGGCATTAAGATACTTCGGTTGCCCTATCCATCATGCTTCAAGGTTACCCTGTGGCGGATTTGCCAACCACACCCTCTTTACACTTAGACCAATTAAGCTTATCTTAGCTGACTCCGTCACTCCCTCGGTAATTACGGTGAGTACAGGAAGATTAACCTATTATCCATCGACTAACCACCTCAGTCATTCGGCCAGGAGGATTCTCACCCCCTTTCGTTACTCACGCCGGCATTCTCACTAGTCAAAACTCCACTGATCCTCCCAGTTTAGCTTCACTGTCATTACTAGGCTCCCCTACCGCTAGCTATCACTACAAAAATGACTAGCTAGCCTATTCGGTGTAGGATTTGAGCCCCCTTACATTCTCGGCGCTGAAAATGGAGCTTTTACGCACTCTTTAAAGGATCTTCTAAGCCAACCTTCTAGCTGTTTTCGTCTTCCTAATACTACTTAGGGACCTTCGCCGAGGTTTCCCTCGCGACACTGAAAGGGTATTCGGAGTTTGATTAGAGGTGGTACCCGGTTTGGAGCCCTTCTCTATTCAGTGCTCTATCCCCACTTATTTTAACTCTTGCGCTAGTCCTAAAACTATTTCGGGGAGTTCGATAAGCTTTTCACTCCTAACCACAAGTCATCCAACAACGAAAACTGGTTCGGTCCTCCACTAGGTATTACCCTAATTTCAACCTGCTCATGGTTAGCTCACCTAGTTTGGGTCTAAAATCACTGACTTAACGCCCACTCGCTTTCGCTGCGGCTCCGTTTAACAATCATAACTCGCAGGCTCATTCTGCAAACAGGCTTTCACTTCTTGTAGATGCAGGTTCTTTTACCCTTTCCCTCACGGTCACTATCGGTGACTAAGTAGTATTTCACCTTGCAGGGTGGTCCCCGCTGCTTCCCAACAAATTTCACGTGTTTAGGAAAGAGAGACTCATTTCGAATACAGGACTCTCACCTTCTTTAGTATGGCTTCCCAGACAATTATCCTATGAGTAGCTTTGGTAACTCTTATGATGACCATAATTCCTTCAACCCAGTGCGAGATAACTGGTTTGGGCTATTCAAGGGAATCACTCTTTGTTTTCTTTTCCTCTAGCTACTAAGATGTTTAAGTTCGCTAGGTTCGCCCTTGAGCTCGTAAGATACCACATTACTGGTAACAATTCGGAAATCTCTGGATCTCAGCCTAATTTCCTGCTCCCAAAAGCTTATCGCAGGATATCACGTCCTTCTTCGACTCTTAGTCCCAAGGCATTCATCCTTAAATAGCTTACTTTTTCGGAAAAATTCTTTTTTCTTTCAGTTATCAAAGAAAGATAGCCTCACAACTAGACAGAACTTGTTATAAAACAATTTCTCCATCTTCCCTACGGATACCTTGTTACGACTTAGCCCCAATCGTCAACCGCTTCCCTTGTGGGTTATCAGGCATTGCCGACTTTCGTGACTTGACGGGCGGTGTGTAGAGAACGTATTCACTGGCTGATTTTCTATTACTCGAAATTACGACTTCATGGAGGCGAGTTTCAGTCTCCAATCCGAACTTAGCACTTGTTGTAGGCGCCTAGATAATTCCGAGTTCGGCCTGGGAGAATAGTAAAAGCTATCCAGATAATGAGTGGCTACCGGCATGTAGTTCGATGGACTAATCAAGTATGAGGTAGACTGTTTTGTTTAGGCTAAGCCAGCTAGTGTCCCCGTCCCGTTTCAAACCAGGAAATCTTTCAAGTGGTACGAGTATGAGCAGGAGTGGTTCTGGAAGGCACATCGGCACCCACCGGAGGTTCGTACGCTCACGCTCGTTCCAGGTATTCCACTAGCTTATATACTCGCTAACGCTAGATGCTTCGTTTGTAAGTACATTTTATCCAGAGATCACTTTAAGAAAAAAGCCGGCCATCTTAGGTTACTTTGGTGCTACAAGCTGTTAAGGTGATTGTCAGATATAGCTGCTAGAGCATTTCCAGTGAAGGGAAGATCTTCTATCTGAGCAGTTTTTTTACTTTGTTACTCTATAGCTCGCTAACTTCGTTAGCTCATGTGCTCGTTTTACTACTCGCTCGTTCGTTTTCGTTTGCCCAAGAAGCACGTTAGTAGTTGCTTCCAAGTGTTACGGGTACTATATTTCAGCTTATAGAGTTTCTTTTTAGCCCTATCTCTATCCCGCCTATGCCTCAAATCAAGTAAATAAAAAAGCTAATAGCAACCGCGCGTTGTAGCAGCTTTTTCAGGTAGAGATCCATACCCATATTCTTAAGCTGTGATGCGGACTGTCATCTCTCCCTCTCACTATACACCTTGCTTAGATCTTCCCCGGGTGGATGGGCACTCTTCTTTCCTCCGGCCGTCTCATTTTGGTACTCGCTTTCTGGCTCTACCACAGCCTTAGGACAGTTCTACCACGGGCGAATTCCGACCCTCACTTTACCCCCACATCCGGTTACATGCTCATGGGATTGGTTGAAAGAAAGACTCTTACTCATCTAGTTTCCATGCGAAGTACTGATGTGAATTACACTAATTGAGGCAGTTTCAGAGGCCTTTGTTTTCGTTTTTGGATGCTCTCCACCTTAATTTGTCAGCGCTCTGCTTCTATAGGCTCCCCGTCTCACCTGTGGATGCGTACTTTGCCTGCTCTGTGGTCTCTTGCTATCGATTCCAATGGCCTCTTTATTAGGGCACTCCTGAAGCATCCCATAATTTTATATTCTAATGAGTTTAATGCGCCTACTTAGCTTGGGCTGTAAGCTAGCAAAGGGTACCAAGCAATCTCGCAAGCTTCAGTTTTCCCCTTGGCCTGGACTGACTGAGAGCAGGGAGAGAAGGAATTTCTACCAGAGAGAGGAATGACTATAGGCAGGGAACTTGCTTTTTACCCTTTCTTTCTTTGAAGAATAGTGTTGCTTCTCGCGCATTCGTGCTTGCTGTGAAAGTGATATTCATAATCAAGAGATGGGGCTGCCTACTTAACTAAGAAGCAATGGGGACAAAGGCCTCGAATCCTGTCTTTGACGGTGATCATAGCGTGTCACGCTGGGAAACTGATCGAATGTTTTCTGTCTCAATGTCAGTGTGAAAGTCCTATTATCTTGACGAGGTCGAAATAGCATCACAGAAAGAGCAGCTACTCCCAGTTGGCCAGCATCAAAGCAGGAGCTTCCCCCGGGGACCCGAACTGGATCTTTTCTTTCTCGGGCGCAGTAAAGAGAGATACGGGGTTTAAATAGACAAAGAAGCTCAGCTGCCAGAGTAGAGTGGATCCTATCCCATGTTTACCAGCGGGAGAGTCATCCGATAAAACGGAGGCGCCATAAGATTATATGACCAAAGGCCTTGTCACGAGTAAATTCTCGCAAAGCCCCGTAAAAATGGAGTGCTCGACCTTCAGGTCTAGGGAGGGTAGGACGTGGTTCAGTTAGTTCAGGTTCGAGAGGACCATTTCGTTTACGAAGCTACATAAAGAAAAAAAGTGGAAGACTGATTGGAGGGGTTTGAGGGGGAAGGCTTTAGCAGTTGTCGGTAATGTTGCTGGCGGAATCTTGCCTTCTTTCGTGAATTCATAAATAAAGATGTCCCCAGATTCTCATTGTCAAGGCAGTTTCAGAAAAAGAAGTTTGATGTGGTATGCCTTGAATTGAAAGAAGAATAAAAAAACTCGGAAATTACTGTTCAGTATGGTGGAGAAGAAAGATTCACTTATATATCTAATTAGATATATTTATTTAGAATATGTATATATGAAACATGTTTTTTAGAACAGCACTTTCTTCCCCTATCTTTTCTTTACTCTACTCGCGGAAGACTTTAGAGTGTTAGAGAGCTAGAGCCAAAGACGTCTTTTTTTCGATGAAAGCGGAAAGGAAATGCCAGTTAGTTAGGTTTTTGAGAAGACGATTCTAGATTCAAAGCAATGACCGGGCTCAAGCCCTAATTCTTGACTTGAGTATAGTCATCTTGGATAGATCTATTCTATGTGGTGGGACGTTCCCCGATGATCCATAATTCAAGAGTCTATAGTTATTCCCCCCTTTTTTTTTAATACAATTTCGCAACGAAACGAGCTAATGAAGGAGATTTTCCATTATTGAATAAATCATTTATTTTTTGAAAGAGTAGCTATTCCCGCTTAGACTCCTTGACTCCAATTAGCCTGACCTGGTCTGCCCTGGAATTACCTTTTAGAGCACTCCAGTTCTATGCCTGTCTGTCCCTACCGGGGCCAGGTTGTCTGGTGGCCAGGGAAAGAAAGACTGGGGTGAGCCTATCTCTTCTCTTACGCATTGGAGAAGAATCAGTGCTCTATTCTCTTAGCTTAGAAAAAGGGAAATCGCCCATCCAATCTCTTTTTCTTTTTCGACAGAGAGGTTTTTTCTCTCTTCTTTCCGGAAGCCGAATCCACCCGGTTCAAGCGTATCATAAATCTCTTCTCCTAAGGAGTTCGGGTGCTAAAAGTACGAAAAAAAGCCTTTCTTCAATTCTCGCTTCTTAACTCCAAAAGTCTCAGTCTAAGCTATCTAAGCCACCCTCTCTTACTCTGAGCGAATGTAGGAAAAAGACCGTACTTTTTACTTTCCTTCCTCCACCAAGGTCAGGTAATAGATCAAAGCACTCAAAAGGAGATTTAAAATCCAGAGATTTTGATGAAAGAAGTTTCTATTGAATTGAGTTCTATCTTGGCAACTCTTTCGCCAAGTACCAGCGGTCTTCTTGGTTTGGTTTATAAACCTAAAAACTCTTTTGGGCTGCACTGAGACTCTGAAAAGCAAGAAGAAACCCGTCTTTCTTTCTTTTCTCAGAGACCGGCTTCCACCCAACCCATCATGGTACTCTTTCTGCTGAAGACAATCTTATCTTGCTTTTTTGAAAGGTCTTGCTGATAAAGTTGCAGCCATTAGAAAGCCTATCCCCGATTCAGAACTCCTGACTCGCACACTCAACGGGTTGCAAATCATCCGGATTCTTATTCCCTTTGTTATGCTATTGAAGCCAGAAGCCCTCTGATCTGCGCGTCCACGTATACTTTTTAATGAAGAAGGGAATTAGAGGTGTTTAATCCCTGCCTGCTCGTTTTCAAACTGATGAAGTTGTTGCACTTCTTAGCCACACCACTCAAAGCTACTTCATTTGGAAGCAAGGATCAAGTTTATGTTGGTAATGGGACATATTCTATTTCTATTCATATTCAATTAAGGCACTGGGGATGATCTTATTACCTATCCAAAAATCTTCTTTACTTTTGAAAAAGACTGAACACATCCCTCTCGCTTCGCTCCCCTATTCTCTTTCCTCTTAACCTCGAGCTACAGGAATGAAGAAGCTGGAAAGATAGGGAAGGAGGGGAATACTTGTAACGAACGAGCTACATACTTAGCGAGTAGATAGAGTGAAAAAGCGATAGAACGAATAGAATACTTTACTAGAGTCGAGTTAGAGAGAAGGAAGTAGCTCGACCTTAACCAACGTAAGAGGTATGAAGTGTCTGGTTCGATAGGACCAGGAAGGGAAAGTGCGGACCGGAGTCGCCAACTGCACTCTTTATTGTGTGACATTAGGATATCCTAATTCAAATCGTTTGAGTCGGGATTTTGGGCTGAAATGCCTTTTTCCTTCGTAGCCGTCCATTTCAATCGTGCCATTTTTAAAAAAGACCGGGAAAATTTTCTTACATCGGATCTCCCTTCGTGAATTACCCCTCAAAGATGGCAAAAAGTACTTGAGCTCCTTTTTCCATTTTCACAATGCCACTGCTAAGGGAATCGAGGTTGACTGGTTGTCCATCTAGGTGAGTATTGAACAGGGTATCTTTCTACCACTTGTGAAAGCATTCCTTCCTGCGCTCATTCACTCAGCTCGGTATCGGCAAATTAATAGTATTGGTTTTCCTTCCCGTATGAGAGTATACTAAAGAGTCAGAGCGGGCGACATCCTACACAATGGTCTACCGATAGCCACATGGAAGGAGTTGGATCGCTTTCGGTTCACCCGTACGCGCACAGAAAGCAATCTCGTACGGGTCGTTTCATAAAATTGCATCGAAACCGGCACCCGCCACTGACCGGGGAGCCGTGTGCTTTAAGTAGTAAAATAATAAAATGAAGAGTCGATTTCGTCTTGACCTTGATGTGACAGGTCTTGCATCGTATTTGCCTAACGAGGCATTCCACATAGGTCGCCATGTTAAATTACATTCGTTCGGATGGTTCCAAAACATTGATCGAAGTATGCCCTGAACCACCCATCTCCCTTCCTACATGCAATATAGGACTGCTTGTTTAAGCCTTCTCTTCCTTCGGTCTAATCCTCCCATCCCGTGACTTGCCTTTCATTTACTTGACAGGGAATTCCAACGAGATCTCGTGAGAGCTTTGACTCAGTAAGCTCATCAGCTACGGCTCAGTTAGCGCCTAGGGTTAGAGGTGGAAGTTCGCTTCAAGGCCGTTTTTGTTTGCTCTGCCCCTTTTAACCCTCTCTAGACAAACTCTCTACCCCTGCGCGCTTGGGAACGCACTATAGCCTCTGGCTCTATAACTATTAAACATTTTCTTTTTTCCTCTCTCCAGAATCAATAGAAAAAAGAATTCCTTTGCGGCTTACCGCTTACCTATCTTTCTCCAAAACCCTCTCCCTGGCTCCCACAACTGCCGCAGAAAGAACAGGAGCATCTGTACTATCTTCCGCAAATTCCGAAAGAGGATTACCGGCTTGCTTCCCTCGATGAACGACCAGACTGGACTTGTTCTTGCCCGGGAGCAACTACGAACTGAACTCGATACTCAAGCTGTTCAGGCTACTCAAGACTCATCGCTATCCTCACGAGAAACAAAACGAAAGACCTAAAGACTCAAGACCTGCCCGGCTTCCCTTGCTCCCTAGCTCTGCTCCTTACTCCTTCTTTTGCTACCTATCTCTTCCTTGCCTGACGAGAAGATGCTAAACACGGTTCGATATACTCCTCGAGAGCCTGCCCGAACCAATCCCTTCCTTCGAGGTCAGGATTGAACTTCATTTCAATCGTACCTCTCTCCGTCTTGCTTGGAGATTTCCTTTCCTTTTGGTTGAAGAAAGTCTGCTTTATAGAATCCCGAAGGAAAAAAAGAAAAAGATTGACAAAAATCGGATCGAGAAAGCATGGCCAAAAGGTGCTTTCACGAAAGAGCACGCTAGCTGGTGGTCTAGGGCGCTTGAAGAACCCAAAATCCCTCTCTTTACTCGCTCTTTAACTCGTGAACATTATGTAGCTCGTTCTTTCTCTCGTTCCTTCCGTTCCTTTTCTTTAATTGAAAGAATTCAAATTATGGATTTCTTTTCTTATGATATTGAATCAATCAACTGGCATACCTTTGGGCATACCTTGAACCTAGCCCGAAATCCGTTCTATACTTTCTCTTATGAAATTTCTAGTTTGTGATCGAGGGCGGTAACTTTTCCCCAATATGAGATAGGTTGCAGCTATAGTAAGAACTGAACCTGGACTAATTGCGTAATGTTGACCTGAGGTAGCGAACGAGACAGCAAATGGATGGAAATTCTCCACTTTATGGCTGCCGCTTTCTAGCTCCGGCGCTCTGAATATCGGGTATGATTGTGACTTTCTTGCCCTGCTTGTATTGACATTTTTTTTTTAATAACCTTGCTCGACTAGTAGCAGGCATCGCCTTACTAGTAAAGTAATTGGACTAACATCCAGGATTACTCCTGCCCCACTCCCACCTCTTCCGAAAAGACAAGCTTACCTCGATCTGTCATTACATATGATATATCGAGAGTTCAAGACCATAACGTAATTCATTTAGAGAATGCCGATGAGAAAGTAGATCTGGTTCCGAGATCTGGAAAGCGGTGAATACAGTTAGTGAAGCTAGACCGGGAAGTGGGGTATCTCTTGAAAAGAGGTCGGCCTTAAGTTCTAGCTTAGATAGCTTAGACTGAAGAGTTGTAGCTTTGCTTTCTGAAAGAGTAATTTTCTCGTTATTAGAGAGAAGCGGAAGCCTTAGAAGGGAGCATGCTACGTCGGTTCGGAGAGAAATTTGACCTTTCGCAGAAGGGTCGATGCAATTTTTCAAGCACTAGCTTAGCTGCAATAGGTAGAAGAGTGGGTCTGCTAATTATAACCATAACCAATTGAAGGAGATAAATCGCTGATGGACTGACTTTCTAGAACGGCCAGTGGTTCCGAGGAAGGGACGAAGAGTAGCTTACTAAAACAAGTAAGTTCAAAATCCCTGACCTCCATCTTTTAGTAAACCCCTTTACCCTCCCCTCTCTCCTTCTCGTTCCAGGTATGTAACTCGTTCCCCTCCTCTCCTTTCAGTCGAGCCATCCGTCAGCGCCCTTACTCTATTTCTTCCTAAAGTAAGAAATCGCGGGACGGAAAGCGACTCTTCACATCCCCTTGTTGGGGGTCCTCTCGCCTAGCGGTAGAACAGTAGGGGAAATAGATTGATCATCCAATTCCTTCTCCCGCTTTTGAAATAGTAACTCGTTAGCCCGACTCAATCCCGCCTTCCATCTGATTTTGAATTTCTTGAGCTGTCTCTGATTGCCATGCTGCCTTTCTTTCTCCTGTATAGTGAGTCGGCTTGATGGAAGCACTAGGGGAGTACGATAGCAGGGTTAGTAGCGCTGGAATTTTTTAAATAAAAGGTGCTAGCGTTTTCAGGACAAGCAGTCACTTTTTTTCGACTTCCGCTCTTCCCTTTCCCGAAAGGCTCAATAAAGAAGCATACCTTTTTGGTAAATCGGCTCAAGGAGCAGCTTGGGGACAAGATCAGTTAATATATTGCTCGTAAGAAAGCAACAAGGAAGGTGCGCAGCGGAAGAGGGGAGTAAGGAAAAAAAAACCTCGAGCTGTTCCCCCGATTCAACCGAAAGGACGTTCGTGGTCACGCCATCCGCGAGTTAATTGGTCCTTGTTCGGCACAATCGCTTTCCAAGTAAGAAAGAGATAGAATTTTACAGATAGAGATATAAAGGAACTCAGTTCCCTTAGCTCGGCAATATGCTTTGATAACAAGGCAGAAACCTCAATCCCAAGAGCTGCACCTTCTAACATCTTGTGAAATCTGGTGTGTTCAATCCTATTTGTATATGCCTTATGGTACTTATGGACTTGGCGAAATAAGAGCATCTTTGATCCCGTTGGCCGAGCAATTCTCATTCCTGTACTTCAAGTGAGAGCTAGAGCGCTTCTTTCTTTTCTTCGCCCCTTCGCGAAAATCGGTGGATAGGCCTGTGCTTTCCCCTATTTTCTGACTAAAAATAGAAGGATTCATAGTCTGCTTTAGCTCCTCAATATCATAGGCCCGGAAAGAAGGATTGACTCGGACTCAGGTCGGGAAGTGCAGCCCACCAACACATCAAGGATAAGTATTCTATGCGTTTTGAGCATGGCACCGGTAGCCAATGAATGCGGGAGGACCCATAGCTCCATTGAAAATGGAAAAGTCCTATCATCCATGCTGCATTTCCAACACAGTGGACCTTAGCTGTTCTCAGCTGGGGAAATAGCTACTTTTAGTCTGAAGAGTCATTCAATCATGGAGTTGGCTTCTTCGGTACCTCGAGTTGGGATCTTTCCCCGATAGAATCTATGTCTCCCGATCAAAAGCCACAGTTTGCTCATGACTTGCATAAAACAGGCTGGTCGGTCTTGTTTCGCTACAAGTTTCGATCTTGGAAAATAAGTTTCATTTATCACCAGCACCAACTCAGAAAAAATCCGGCTTTTCCTTGCTAGTCGAAGAGGCAGTTGATGTCAATCTCGCGAGGACAGACCCAAGACGACTCATGAGGGCTGCAATCTTCAGACGAGAAAAAAAACAGCGCTTACCTCTCTTCTGGCTGAATACAGAGATGTTTTTGCATGGTCTTATGCTGCCGGTCCCAATTCCTCCTTGGTAGAGTAGCACTGCTTGGTTGTACGGTCCGATGCCAAGCCGGTGTTGCAGGAATCGAGGTTTTTTCCTGAAGTTTTGAGCTCTTTCGGTTAAAAAAGACAGGAATTCGTCCCATTGATTATTAAAAGAACTGGATCTCCTTGTCCCAGTGGCCGAGGAAACATGGAGATAAAAAAAGATTTTCCAAAGCTTTGCCAAACATCTTAATCCGTTCTATTTCTTATTGATGGATTTTTCCGTGTTAATCGGATCGGCCAATGAAAAGAAAAGATCAACACGAAACAGCTTTGATTACTCCAGAGGGCTTTCACCCCAATATCACCTATGTTCAATAACATTAAATAAAATAATAAAATTTTAAATAAAGCTGGACCTTTCATAGTGCGTATTGTGGTATTTGCTAAACAAGAAAATCCCTTTCTGCTCCCATTTCTCCGGGACGGCTCGGCGAAGACTCTTATTGAACCATCGTAGCCACTTCTTTCATCGGTATAACCAAAGAGAGATCTATGCATAGCGAAGTTGAGCCGCTCCCTCTGACTTCAGCCCAAAAAACGAAAGATCCTCTAGATCGGAGAAGACCCCGCTTCAAGGGGGAGCTTATTTCGCTTCAGTCCCAGACGGAGATCACTATTACTAAAAAAATAGGAAAGAAAGATCTAACCAAGCGAATGAACGAAGGTTAGAAAACAACTTGAAGCTAAGACAAGGTGGTACGGGGAGGGGCCTACGAACTAGCCAATGGGCTAAGCCAAACTTACGTATAAAGCAAAAAGCATTGAAATCAATACACGAGTGGGAGCAAGACTTGGAATCATAACAGAAAGCGCTACGGCTAGGGAACTTCGGAAAAGACTATAGGGAAAAAGGCTACTAGCTACCTTGTCATTCTTCTCCTTCAATGTCAGTGGATAAGTACACTAGGGCAGGAATGCTCTTTTATCATGTATGTGGATTACTTGGTCGATTACCTGATTGCACTAGTCTCATAGCCATAGCTATCTCTTTAGCGTCTTGCCATTCCTGAAAGTAGAGTAAAGGGACGACCTATTCTTGATAGCACAGGCAAATTGATTTGGTTTACGATTCAATCTATTTCTAACACCAGGCAAAGTCCGACATTAAATAGAGTAAATACCAGGTTAGTTGTCTAAAATATGGATATCAATTCCTTCTGGAACTAGGGCTTCAAACCATCGAGATATAATAGGAATTAGGAGTAAAACTTTTTCGGTTAGCTTGGAAGTGAATGAGGAATTCTTTTTCTACTTATCTCACATCGTCTGAAAACTCTACAAAACTTTCTTAGTTCGAAAATGATTATGCTTTCTGGCTATCGAGAAGAAACTCGAATTATGAATAAAGGAGCTTTTAAGCCACCCTTAAAACTTCATTCGTTAGAGAGGAAGGGAGATTTATAACTAGCGCAGGAGAGAGAGAGACGCTATGCACCTTGGGTACGAAAGATAGCATAGTAAACTAAAGCGAAGGAAGCTAGCCTCTTTTTTAGCTATTCTAGCCTTTGAAAGCTGTCCCATCGGCCTAAGATCGTAATACAGCATGCCTGGCATTCGTAGATCAAGGAATGGGCTAAGGGCTAGCCCCGTGCTATTTATCAATCTTGGCATAAAAAAAAGTCAATCGCTTTCTGGAGACAAGCAAATTCATTCTGCGGCTAGATCTCTGTATAGAAAACGGAGCTTTCGTTTTTCCTCATCATCTTTCATAGTGGAAAGATGCCCATATATATAAGTGATCCTTGGCTTGGAGCTTAGTCTCGATCTAGATCTTAGTAGTACTCCGGGTGCTGTAATTTAGTAGCGTACTTGTCCAGGTTATTCTATATCTGTGACTTCGTTCCAGGCTTGACCCACCCACCGCCTTCCAACCAATCTCCCCTCTCTCTGGGATTGACCAGCTCTTGTCACTATGGCCAGATCGCCCCAGGCTAAGGCGGCTAAGTGAAGTCATCTTCCCGCCCTAGTCTTTCCATATCTGTTAGTGCTAAAATAGATGCTTAGCCTTGATGTTAGAATAGGGCTTGGGCTTGATCTTAGGGTTCTGCCATGTGTGTGTCTCTTTCCTTGCCAGTGAGAAAATGCTAAATCATGATTCACGTACAAGAGCAAGTCCTTCTAGTTTTAAGGCTGGCTACATCTAAGGGTAGCATTTGAGTTCCTTCCATGCCATGATTTTGTTCGCTTTCGAAGCCTAAGTGCTTTTTGCTTGGAGGAAAGAGTTTTAAGTCGATCGGATTCTATCATATCAATATTGTTCTTATTCTAGTTATACGTAGTAGTCTCTTATCTGTACTCTACTACTCTTTATTTCAAAGAAACAATTCAAATCGATCTAAGAGTTCGGGAAAGGGATGTACAATGAAAGAATAAAAAAAATAAACTGCGAAAAAGGGCCTGCTTACTCATTCACTCATCTAACCATCTTCAAAAGAGAAATCCTTTAATTAAAAAGAGATTCAATCCCGTTTTTTTATTTTTATTAGATTTTCTTTTTATTAATTATATTTAATATAATTAAAATTTATAAATGAAATTATATTAAATATAAAAAAGTGTAAGAAGTTTCTCTCCATATAGCGGCAAGGAATTTTTTTCTTTTGTCGGAAAGAGTCCTCCTTCTGCGCTTTTTCCTATGCCTATGAGAGAACATTGTATTCAACTGCCTGGATTCCCACTATAAAAAGATAGAAAAGAACTGGACCTCCTACAGAAGGGCACGAGATGTGAAAAAATGGCCAAAAGAGCTTAACAACTCTATGGAAGGGAAAAAATGTAAATTGTTGTTGTATACCTTGCCTTTTATCCGGAGCACTAGCTCGCAGAAAGAATTTAATTCCGTCGACCTTTAATAGAAGTTAGTTTTCATTTTAGGATTCATTCGTAGCCCAGTAGTAAAATTCCCACCTTTATCAAAGTCTTTAAATTTCAATTTAAAGAAAAGTCTATTAGGGATTTGCATTTTAGGAAAGCTTCACTTTTTCTTCTTCAAATTCAGAAGAAAGAGTGCATCTCCGCCACGCCACTCCTGCATAGGCTTTTTCTCCTAGTTCCGATTGCTTTCTGCTACTACCTAACTACCATATACTGGCTTCCTCTATTTCCAATACCCTCTTGTACTAGCTTGTATAAGTCTAAAGGAGGAATAGCTGCGGGGGAAAAGAAGAAAGAAATCTCTTTCGTTTGTGTTCTATTATACGATATACGAAGTGTAGTTTTCATAAACAAAGCGTTCAAATGGGCCGGGGATGGGACATTAGAAACGTCATATAAGAGCCTTGTACTCCGGAAAATGCCACCCACCTTTCGGCTAAAGAATATATCATTGAATTCACCAGCTCCAGCTGAATGAAGGGGGAGGAAGCGAGAAAAGCAGGTTATATATACTAAATACTCTAGTCTGAGACTTACAACTAGCAAACAAGAGATCCTTACTAGAGCTCATGACGTAACTAGAACATAGCACAAAAAGAGGGATACGTATCGAGACCGAATCGGATGGATAGGAGCTTGATTATAGGGGATGCTGGGAACAAAAGGAAGAAGCGCTCAAAGCTAAGATCAGCTGCTATTGGACTTCTTTCCTTGGCGAGAAGGGATCGTCTCACACCTGGCAATCTCCTAGGAGAGTTTGCATTGACTGGCCTTACGAGGGTTTAGAGACTAAAGACGATAGCGGCGGGATTAGGCGGCTATTAAGGAAAAGTTCCTCGCTGCGGAAGAGGTGCGCGTCTTGCCTGGATCGCTATCTTACTAGCAGTAGTGCTGTTTTCTATTGGAGCTTCCCTTATTCCTTTTAAGGAGCATAATAATTCGAATCGTTGGTATAATTCTTTGCCGAAAGAGGTCCCCCTTCTCGGAAGGCATCAAATGCTGGTGGCGGTTAGCGTTCTTTATTGGTCTTATTCGGTGCCAGTGGCCTCTTAGCTTTGTAGGCGATATCGGATGGTTGGTATCTCACCGCATAAGTGTCAGGGATGTCGTAGTTCATTAGTGCTTTCCCGAGGATGTCTGTGCGTGCTCTCCCATCTTTAGTCTTTCTCGACGTCAACCGAGTGAAAACTCCCTTGCCTTATTGCGCTGTGCGCTCTTCGCCTTCTAGCTAGCAAGCCAAAGAC